GCTCACGTAGCTTAAGTCAAAGCATGCCGCTGAAGACGGCAAGATGGCTCTGAGATTGACCCCGAGGGCACAAAGGTTTGGTCCTGACTTTATTATCGTCTTTAGCCAAGTTTACACATGCAAGTATCCGCACCCCTGTGAGAATGCCCTTCAGTTCCCTTCCTCGGGAACAAGGAGCTGGTATCAGGCACACTTCGTACTGCCCATAACACCTTGCTCAGCCACACCCTCAAGGGAATTCAGCAGTGATAAATATTAAGCCATGAGTGAAAACTTGACTTAGTTACGGCTAAAAGGGCCGGTAAAACTCGTGCCAGCCACCGCGGTTATACGAGAGGCCCAAGTTGATAATATCGGCGAAAAGAGTGGTTAAGTAACTTTAATAAACTAAAGCCGAACGTCTCATAAACTGTTTAACGTTTTTCCGAGATATGAAGCTCAATAACGAAAGTGGCTTTAAATAAAACTGACTCCACGAAAGCTGGGAAACAAACTGGGATTAGATACCCCACTATGCCCAGCCCTAAACTTTGATAATATGCTACTTATTATCCGCCCGGGTACTACGAGCTCCAGCTTAAAACCCAAAGGACTTGGCGGTGCTTAAGATCCATCTAGAGGAGCCTGTTCTTTAAACCGATACCCCCCGTTGAACCTTACCTTTTCTTGTACCCCCCGCTTATATACCGCCGTCGTCAGCCCACCCCACAAAGGACAAGTAGTAGGCTAAATCGGCACAGCCCAAAACGCCAGGTCGAGGTGTAGTGTATGAAAAGGGTAGATATGGGCTACATTTCCTAATTTAGGAAATTACGGATGATATTCTGAAACGAATGTTTGAAGGTGGATTTAGCAGTAAATAAAAGCCAGAGTACTTTATTGAAATATAGGCCCTAAAGCACGCACATACCGCCCGTCACTTTCCCCGAAGAAAATTAATATTATACTTAATTACAGAACTGTTCACAAGGGGAGACAAGTCGTAACATGGTAAGGGTACCGGAAGGTGCCCTTGGAATAACCAGAGCGTAGCTAAAGTAGCAAAGCATCTCCCTTACACTGAGAAGTTGTCTGTGCAAGTCGGACCGCCCTGACGCCCAGTAACTAGCCCCTTAACAATAATCAACCGCTACTTATACATAACCCTACATATACTATAATTAATAACTAAATCATTCTTCCCCCTAAGTATGGGCGACAGAAAAGGATCCCAGGAGCGACAGCAAATGTACCGCAAGGGAACGCTGAAAGAGAAATGAAATAACCCGGCCCAAGCAGTAAAAAGCAGAGATTTTACCTCGTACCTTTTGCATCATGATTTAGCAAGTACTACCAAGCAAAAAGCACTTTAGTTTGCCTCCCCGAAACCAAGTGAGTTACTCCAAGACAACCTAAAATTAGGGTAAACCCGTCTCTGTGGCAAAAGAGTGGGAAGAGCTTCGAGTAGAGGTGATATACCTATCGAACTTGGCAATAGCTGGTTGCTTGAGAAATGAATAGAAGTTCTGCCTCTTATATTCTCCCTCCCAATGCCGGTTTTCTCCCATAACCGTTCCCATAGATAACAGAAAATAAGAAAGTCAATCAAAGGGGGTACAGCCCCTTTGAAACATGGTACAGCTATTCCAGGAGGGTACAGATCATAATCATTAAGGTAGGCATATTTAAGTGGGCCTAAAAGCAGCCACCCTGAAAGAAAGCGTTATAGCTCTAATATACCTCACACCCTAAATCCCGATAACTAATCCCAACCCCCTAATAATATCAAGCCCCTCCATGCAAATATGCAAACATGGAAACGACTATGCTAAAATGAGTAATTAGAGAGATAAAGCCTCTCTCCCTGTACAAGTGTAAATCGAAATGGACTAACCACCGAAACTTAACGGCCCCAAATAACAGCGGGCACTGAGTAATGTTCCCAGAAGCAAGAAAATTACCCAAAAACTTCACCGTTAACCCTACACTGGTGTACTTAAAAGGAAAGGCTAAAAGGAAGAGAAGGAACTCGGCAAATACTACTAAGCCTCGCCTGTTTACCAAAAACATCGCCTCTTGCCCAACTTCATATAAGAGGTCCCGCCTGCCCTGTGACCCCCTGTTCAACGGCCGCGGTATTTTGACCGTGCGAAGGTAGCGCAATCACTTGTCCCTTAAATGAGGACCTGTATGAATGGCACAACGAGGGCTTAACTGTCTCCTCTCCCTAGCCCATGAAATTGATCTTCCCGTGCAGAAGCGGGAATCCTAGCATAAGACGAGAAGACCCTATGGAGCTTTAGACTTCAAGGCAGATTATGTCAGCTATTTTTCTTAAACTATTACTAATTATTAAACCACTGCCTCCTGTCTTTGGTTGGGGCGACCACGGAGAACAAAAAAACCCCCACGTGGATAAGAAGTACACTTTACTTCCACAACTATGAGCCACCGCTCTAACGCGCAGAACCTCTGACCTTCTGATCCGGCAAAGCCGATCAACGGACCGAGTTACCCTAGGGATAACAGCGCAATCCCCTTCAAGAGTCCCTATCGACAAGGGGGTTTACGACCTCGATGTTGGATCAAGACATCCTAATGGTGCAGCCGCTATTAAGGGTTCGTTTGTTCAACGATTAAAGTCTTACGTGATCTGAGTTCAGACCGGAGTAATCCAGGTCAGTTTCTATCTATGACCTAAATCTTTTCTAGTACGAAAGGACCGAAAAGATAAGGCCCCTATACCAAATATGCCTTACCCTTACCTAATGAAATCAACTAAAGTAGGCAAAAGGGCTCCTCCCAACGTTGCAGATAACAACATGTTAAGGTGGCAGAGCCCGGCTACTGCAGCAGACCTAAGCTCTGCTCACAGGGGTTCAAATCCCCTCCCTAACTATGTTATCCTCCATCCTCCGAGTTTTAATTAACCCTCTTATTTTTGCCGTGTGCGTCCTTCTAGCCGTAGCATTTCTCACACTAATTGAACGTAAGATACTTGGTTATATGCAAGCCCGAAAGGGCCCCAACATCGTAGGCCCTTACGGTATTGCCCAACCTATTGCAGACGGTGTAAAACTTTTCTTAAAAGAACCAGTTCACCCCTCTACCGCCGCCTCCCTTCTCTTCATAGCATCCCCCGTCATAGCACTTACCCTCGCCCTTGTTCTCTGAGCTCCTATTCCAATCCCCTTCCCCTTAGTAGACTTAAACTTAGGTATTTTATTCATCCTAGCTTTGTCTAGCCTCGCAGTTTACTCTATCTTAGGTTCTGGCTGAGCCTCAAACTCAAAATACCCTTTAATTGGAGCACTACGCGCTGTAGCCCAAACAGTCTCTTACGAAGTGAGCATCGGGTTAATTCTTCTAAACGCTGTTATTTTCGCCGGAGGCTTTAACCTCCAAATCTTCAGCACAACCCAGGAAGACATCTGACTAGTTTTTCCTATTATACCACTTGCTCTTATGTGATATATTTCAACACTGGCAGAAACAAACCGAGCCCCCTTTGATCTCACTGAAGGCGAATCTGAACTCGTCTCCGGCTTCAACGTAGAATATGCAGCAGGTCCCTTCGCACTCTTCTTTCTAGCAGAATACGCAAACATCCTTCTCATAAACACCCTCTCTGCCGTCTTATTTATGGGGACATCTATACATGCCCTTTACACCCCCCTCACCACCTCAATTATTATAACTAAGGCAGCCCTCCTCTCAACCCTATTTCTCTGAATTCGAGCATCTTACCCCCGATTCCGATATGATCAACTCATACACCTTACCTGAAAAGCCTTCCTCCCCGCCACCCTTGCCTTTATTATCTGACATTTAGCAATTGCCATTGGATTTGCAGGGTTGCCACCTCTACAATAACCCAGGAACTGTGCCTGAAATAAAGGGCCACTTTGATAGAGTGAATCATGAAGGTTAAAATCCTTCCAGCTCCTAGAAAAAGGGGACTCGAACCCCATCTGAAGAGATCAAAACTCTTAGTGCTTCCGCTACACCATTTTCTAGTAAAGTCAGCTAAATAAGCTTTTGGGCCCATACCCCAAGAATGTCGGTTAAATTCCCTCCTTTACTATATGAGCCCCTACATTATATTTCTTCTCATATTTAGCTTAGGCCTTGGGACCACAATTACATTCGCAAGCTCCCACTGATTCCTCGCCTGAGTCGGACTTGAGATTAATACTCTTGCCATCCTCCCCCTTATATCTCAACACCATCATCCACGAGCAGTTGAAGCCACTACCAAATACTTTCTTATTCAAGCCACCGCAGCAGCTATAATCCTATTTGCAGGCACTACTAATGCATGAGTAACCGGACAATGGGGGATTCAACAAATATCTGACCCTATTCCTATCACCATGGTTACTCTCGCTCTAGCCCTCAAAATTGGACTTGCCCCTGTCCACGCATGACTCCCCGAAGTACTTCAAGGATTAGACCTTACCACTGGCCTTATTTTATCAACATGACAGAAACTTGCCCCCTTCGCCCTCCTCCTACAAATCCAACCAACCGGTTCCACACTGCTAATTATCTTAGGGCTCTCTTCCACCCTCCTAGGAGGCTGAGGTGGCCTCAACCAAACTCAATTACGAAAAATCCTTGCCTACTCCTCAATCGCCCATCTTGGCTGAATAATCCTTGTCTTACAATTCAAACCATCCCTTACACTCCTCGCCCTTCTTACATATATTATTATAACATTCTCAGTATTTTTACTATTTAAATTAATGAATGCAACTACAATTAATATGCTCGCCGCTTCATGAACAATTTCCCCCATTATCGCATCCCTCGCCCCCTTAACCTTTCTCTCTCTCGGGGGCCTTCCCCCACTAACTGGTTTTATGCCTAAATGATTAATTCTACAAGAACTAACTCTCTCTGGCCTACCCCTTATTGCTACTTTAGCTGCACTCAGTGCCCTCCTTAGTCTTTACTTCTACTTACGCCTTTCCTATGCGATTATTCTTACAATCTCCCCAAACAGCATCGTTGGAACGACCGCCTGACGCCTCCCCCCCTCACAGGCTACGCTTCCCCTTGCCGTCTCCACCTCCCTCACAATTCTTCTACTCCCCCTTACCCCAGCAATCCTGACACTCCTATCCTCCTAAGGGGCTTAGGATAGTATTTAGACCAAGGGCCTTCAAAGCCCTAAGCGAGAGTGAAAATCTCCCAGCCCCTGATAAGGCTTGCAGGGTACTAACCCACATCTCCTGTATGCAAAACAGGTACTTTTATTAAGCTAAAACCTTTCTAGATGGGCAGGCCTCGATCCTACAATTTTTTAGTTAACAGCTAAATGCTCTAACCAATAAGCTTCCATCTACTTTCTCCGCCTAGTTTACAAAAGGCGGAGAAAGCCCCGGCAAATAATTAGTTTGCTTCTTAAGATTTGCAATCTTACATGGTAATACACCTCAGGGCTTGGTAAGAAGAGGGCTCAAACCTCTGTGTGTGGAGCTACAATCCACCGCTTACTCAGCCACCTTACCTCTACCTGTGGCAATAACACGCTGACTTTTCTCCACCAATCACAAAGACATCGGCACCCTCTATTTAGTATTCGGCGCCTGAGCTGGTATGGTAGGCACTGCACTAAGCCTATTAATCCGAGCAGAACTAAGCCAACCCGGCGCCCTCCTGGGGGATGACCAGATTTATAATGTAATTGTTACCGCTCATGCTTTCGTAATAATCTTCTTTATAGTAATGCCTATTATAATTGGAGGTTTCGGAAATTGACTAATCCCCTTAATAATCGGCGCCCCCGATATAGCATTCCCTCGAATAAATAATATAAGCTTCTGACTTCTCCCCCCTTCATTCCTCCTTCTCCTTGCATCTTCAGGGGTGGAAGCAGGAGCTGGAACGGGGTGAACAGTCTATCCTCCTCTAGCTGGTAACCTTGCACATGCCGGAGCATCCGTCGATTTAACCATTTTCTCCCTTCACTTAGCAGGTGTCTCCTCAATTCTAGGCGCTATTAATTTTATTACTACGATAATGAATATAAAACCACCCGCGATTTCCCAATACCAAACACCACTCTTTGTCTGAGCTGTTCTCATTACAGCTGTCCTTCTCCTCCTATCCCTACCAGTCCTTGCTGCCGGCGTCACTATGCTTCTCACAGATCGAAATTTAAATACTTCCTTCTTTGACCCTGCAGGAGGAGGAGACCCTATCCTTTATCAACACTTATTCTGATTCTTTGGGCACCCCGAAGTTTACATCCTAATCCTACCCGGTTTCGGTATAATTTCCCACATCGTTGCATACTATGCAGGCAAAAAAGAACCTTTTGGCTACATAGGCATGGTTTGAGCTATAATGGCCATTGGCCTTTTAGGTTTCATCGTCTGAGCACATCATATGTTCACAGTCGGCATGGATGTAGACACCCGAGCCTACTTTACATCTGCTACAATAATTATTGCCATCCCAACGGGTGTCAAAGTCTTTAGCTGATTAGCTACCTTACATGGAGGTTCTGTAAAATGAGAAACACCTCTTCTGTGAGCACTAGGTTTTATCTTCCTATTTACAGTGGGGGGTCTGACAGGGATCGTCCTAGCCAACTCTTCTTTAGACATCGTATTACATGATACATATTATGTAGTAGCACATTTCCACTATGTCCTCTCTATAGGCGCAGTCTTTGCTATCATGGGCGGTTTCGTTCACTGATTCCCACTATTCTCTGGCTACACCCTTCATGAAACATGAACTAAAGTCCACTTTGGGGTAATATTTGCAGGTGTTAATTTAACCTTCTTCCCACAGCATTTTCTAGGATTAGCTGGTATGCCTCGCCGTTACTCCGATTACCCCGACGCTTACACACTTTGAAATACTGTTTCCTCCCTGGGGTCATTAATTTCCTTAATTGCAGTTATTATGTTCCTTTACATTATCTGAGAAGCATTTGTAGCCAAACGTGAAGTATTAACAGTAGAATTAACTTCTACAAACGTAGAATGACTTCACGGATGCCCTCCCCCTTACCACACCTTCGAAGAACCCGCATTTGTTCTAGTCCAACACCCTAATAACTAGGACTCAGAATATTTTAACTTCACCCTATATACAGTTAGCCGAGAAAGGGAGGAATCGAACCCCCATAAATTGGTTTCAAGCCAATCACATAACCGCTCTGCCACTTTCTTCTTCCCCCACGAAGACGCTAGTAAAACCAGACATTACATTACCTTGTCAAGGTAAAATCGTGGGTTAAACCCCCGCGCGTCTTGAATATAGCCTATCCCGCCCAATTAGGATTCCAAGACGCAGCTTCCCCTCTTATAGATGAGCTCCTTCACTTCCATGATCATGCCTTAATAATTCTCTTCCTCATCAGCACCTTTGTACTATATGTAATTGTAGCTATAGTTAGCACTAAATTAACCAATAGCTATATCTTGGACTCCCAAGAAATCGAAATTATTTGAACAATTCTGCCAGCGCTTATTTTAATTCTAATTGCCCTTCCATCTCTCCGCATTCTATATATGATAGATGAAATTAATAATCCACATCTTACAGTTAAAGCCATTGGTCACCAATGATACTGAAGTTATGAATATACTGATTTTAAGGATCTCGGGTTCGACTCCTACATAATCCCTACACAAGACCTAGCCCCTGGTCAATTCCGCCTTCTTGAAACGGACCATCGCATAGTTGTTCCTGTCGGGTCCCCTGTACGAGTCCTAGTCTCTGCTGAAGATGTCTTACACTCCTGAGCAGTACCTTCTCTAGGTGTAAAAATAGATGCAGTTCCTGGCCGCCTAAACCAAACAGCCTTCTTTGCAACTCGACCAGGAGTATTTTACGGACAATGCTCTGAAATCTGCGGCGCCAACCATAGCTTTATGCCAATCGTAGTAGAAGCCGTGCCATTAGAACACTTTGAGAACTGATCTTCTATTATGCTTGAAGACATCTCGTTAAGAAGCTAAACCGGGCATAGCATTAGCCTTTTAAGCTAAAGATTGGTGCCTCCCAACCACCCTTAGCGATGCCTCATCTTATCCCGACGCCTTGATTCCCTTTATTTATTTTTACATGATTTACTTTCGTACTATACCCCTCAAAGGTCCTTACTATTAACTTCCCTCATGAACCTGGCTACAACCCTGCAAAACAACCCAAAAATACCCCTTGAATCTGACCATGGCATTAAACTTCTTTGACCAGTTCGCTAGCCCAGCCTTCCTGGGCATTCCCTTATTTGTATTAGCATTAATAGTACCTTTATTTATTCTCCCAAATTCATCAAACCGATGGTTAAGCAACCGTCTATTAACACTGAAAGACTGATTTGTTGGCACTTACGTAAAACAAATTTTTCAACCATTAAACAAACTCGGCCACAAATGAGCTATCTGCCTAGTTTCTTTAATATTATTTTTAATTTCATTAAACATGCTAGGCCTTCTTCCATATACTTATACACCTACCACACAACTATCAGTTAATTTAGCACTAGCTGTACCCCTTTGACTTGCTACCGTTTTAATTGGAATAACCCAACAACCAACCCACGCCTTAGGACACCTCCTCCCAGAAGGCACCCCAACCCTCTTAATTCCAGTGTTAATTATTATCGAAACAATTAGCTTGTTTATTCGTCCTCTTGCTCTGGGCGTCCGACTGGCAGCTAACCTCACAGCAGGCCATCTCCTAATTCAACTTACCTCTACAGCCGTATTTGTACTAATCCCTCTTATACCTCCAATTGCCTTGCTAACTTCCGCACTACTTCTGGTCCTAACCCTCCTAGAAGTTGCAGTCGCAATAATCCAAGCTTACGTATTTGTGCTCCTATTGAGCCTATACTTGCAAGAAAATATCTAATGGCCCATCAAACACACGCATACCATATAGTTGACCCAAGCCCCTGACCCTTAACAGGAGCAGTAGCCGCTCTTTTATTAACCTCAGGTCTGGCAATCTGATTCCACACCCACTCATCTGTTCTAATAATTGCCGGCTTAATCCTCCTCCTCCTTACAATGTACCAATGATGACGAGATATCGTCCGAGAAGCAACATTCCTGGGCCACCATACCCCTCCTGTTCAAAAAGGCCTTCGATACGGAATAATCCTATTTATTACCTCAGAAGTATTTTTCTTCCTAGGCTTCTTCTGGGCCTTTTACCACTCAAGCTTAGCCCCTACCCCTGAATTAGGTGGATGTTGACCTCCCACAGGCATTACAACTCTTAATCCCTTTGAAGTTCCTCTACTTAACACTGCCGTGCTCTTAGCATCTGGAGTTACAGTCACTTGAGCACATCACAGTATTATAGAAGGTAATCGCAAAGAAGCTATTCAGTCTTTAGCCCTAACTATTCTCCTAGGTTTCTACTTTACCCTTCTTCAAGCAATAGAATATTATGAAGCTCCTTTTACCATCGCTGATGGCGTTTATGGCTCCACCTTTTTTGTAGCCACAGGCTTCCATGGACTACACGTCATTATTGGCACAACTTTCCTAGCTGTTTGCCTTCTGCGACAAATCCACTTCCATTTCACATCTGGCCACCACTTTGGTTTCGAAGCAGCCGCTTGATACTGACATTTCGTAGACGTCGTTTGGCTCTTCCTTTATATCTCCATCTACTGATGAGGATCTTATCTTTTTAGTATTAAAGCTAGTACATGTGGCCTCCACCCACTTAGTCTTGGTTAAACTCCAAGAAAAGATAATTAACCTTATTGCCTCCATACTAACTATTGCTTTAATAATCTCTACTATCCTGGCTATTGTCTCATTTTGACTTCCAGCTATAGCCCCCGACTATGAAAAACTCTCACCATATGAATGCGGCTTTGACCCCTTGGGAACGGCACGCCTGCCGTTTTCCCTTCGCTTCTTTCTCGTCGCTATCCTTTTCCTCCTTTTCGACCTGGAGATTGCCCTCCTTCTACCCCTCCCCTGAGGGATCCACCTCCCCTCCCCTTTAATAACTTTCTCATGAGCGGCTGCCCTCCTTACACTTTTAACACTAGGTCTTATTTATGAATGAGTACAAGGTGGTTTAGAATGGGCCGAGTAAAGGTAGTTAGTTTAACATAAAACCTTTGATTTCGGCTCAAAAACTCGTGGTTAAAACCCACGACTGCCTGAATGACCCCTATACAATATGTATTCTCCGCGGCCTTTCTTCTCTGTCTATCAGGCCTAGCATTTAATCGGGCTCATCTAATATCTGCTTTACTATGTTTGGAAGGAATAATGTTATCCCTCTTCATTGCCCTATCCCTCTGATCCCTTCAACTTAATTCTGCAGTATTTTCAACTGCACCTATAGTTCTTCTAGCTTTTTCAGCCTGTGAGGCCAGCGCCGGACTGGCATTATTAGTAGCAACCGCTCGAACCCATGGTACAGATCGCCTAAAAAACCTTAACCTGCTACAATGCTAAAAATTCTTATCCCCATAATAATAATAATATGTACTATCTGGGTAACTCCTTTAAAAAAGCTATGATCCATTACCCTTGCCTACAGTTTTATTATTGCACTAATTAGTCTAAACTTACTAATCAACCCTATGGATACTGGCTGACATACCCTCAATTCCTGAATAGCCACAGATGTCCTCTCAACCCCCTTACTAGTTCTCTCGTGCTGACTCCTTCCTTTAATAATTCTTGCAAGCCAAAACCACATCTCCCCCCAACCCGAAAATCAGCAGCGCATTTATATTACCTTGATCACCTTCCTTCAGATTTTTTTAATTATAGCCTTCAGTGCCACCGAGCTAATTATATTTTATGTTATATTCGAAGCTACCCTTATCCCTACCCTTTTAATTATTACACGCTGAGGTAACCAAACAGAACGCCTAAACGCTGGCACTTACTTCTTATTTTATACCTTAGCGGGATCCCTCCCCCTTCTAGTAGCCCTTCTTTATATTCAAAAAAACACAGGAACTCTCTCAATACTAACTCTACAATATAATGCCCCTATTATATCTCATTTAATATCAGACAAAGTACTATGAGTGTGCTGCATTTCCGCATTCCTGATTAAATTACCTCTCTATGGTGTCCACCTTTGATTACCAAAAGCCCATGTTGAGGCACCCATCGCAGGCTCCATAGTTCTTGCCGCCGTCTTACTAAAACTAGGTGGCTATGGCTTAATACGAATTACACCAATAATTGAACCCTTAACCAAAGAGCTGAGCTATCCTTTCATTGTATTGGCATTATGGGGCGTCGTAATAACCAGCATCATGTGTCTTCGATTGACTGATTTAAAAATGCTAATTGCATACTCATCTGTAAGCCATATAGGCCTTGTTACAGCGGGCATTCTCATCCAAACACCCTGAGGGTTTTCAGGAGCCCTAATCCTCATAATTGCCCACGGTCTCACCTCTTCCGCCTTGTTTTGCCTTGCCAATACCAGCTATGAACGTACACATAGCCGTATAATGGCACTAACACGAGGCCTTCAAATAATTTTTCCTTTAATAACAACATGATGATTCATTGCAAGTCTAGCTAATCTTGCTCTCCCTCCCCTCCCTAATTTAATAGCAGAATTAATGATCATTGTTACATTATATACTTGGTCATGATGAACTATTGCACTCACAGGGTTTGGCACTTTGGCTACAGTAACTTATACATTATATATATTTCTCACTACCCAACGAGGTGCTACACCCCCACATCTCAACAATTTACCTCCAACCCACACCCGGGAGCACCTACTCTTAATCCTCCATATTCTTCCCCTGATATTACTCATCCTTAAACCCGAGCTTATCTGAGGCTGAACCTACTGTAGATATAATTTAACAAAAATATTAGATTGTGATTCTAAAAATAGGGGTTAAAGTCCCCTTATCCACCCGAGAGAGGCTCGAAGCAACGGAAACTGCTAATTTTCGCAACCTTGGTTAAACTCCGAGGCTCACTCGCAGCTACTAAAGGATAACAGCTCATCCATTGGTCTTAGGAACCAAAAACTCTTGGTGCAAATCCAAGTAATAGCTGTCATGTGCCCCTCTGCCCTAATTATGACTTCCTCATTAATTACAATCTTCTTACTCCTTACCTACCCTATCCTCACATCCTTTCTCCACTACGACGCAAAACTAACCTGAGCACTCAATACTGTTAAAACAGCAGTAAAATTATCCTTTTTTGTTAGCCTCTTACCCCTGTTTATCTTCATTAGTGAAAATGTAGAAGTAATTACTACCAACTGGGCCTGGACAAACACATTAACGTTTGACATCAATATCAGCCTAAAATTCGACTTCTATGCTGTCACTTTCATCTCAGTTGCACTTTACGTAACCTGAGCTATCCTAGAGTTTGCCTATTGATACATGTTTACAGACCCTAACATAAACCGCTTCTTTAAGTACCTTTTAATGTTCTTAATTGCCATGATTATTCTAGTTACAGCAAATAACCTTTTCCAACTGTTCATTGGCTGAGAAGGCGTCGGCATTATGTCCTTCCTTCTCATCGGCTGATGACATGGCCGAGCAGATGCTAACGTATCAGCCCTCCAAGCTATGATTTACAACCGAGTAGGCGATATTGGACTCATTATTTCCATGGCATGAATTGCAATAACCTTTAACTCATGAGAATTACAACAAATCTTTTCAGCCGCCCAAAACCATGACCTGACCCTCCCACTCCTAGCCTTTATTCTGGCTGCCGCCGGGAAATCAGCACAATTTGGTCTCCACCCCTGACTCCCTGCTGCCATAGAAGGCCCCACACCAGTCTCTGCCCTACTCCACTCTAGTACAATGGTAGTCGCCGGGATTTTCCTACTTATTCGCATTAACCCCCTCCTAGAACAAAACACCACAGCCCTAACCCTTTGCCTCTGCCTAGGTGCTTTAACCACCCTATTTACCGCAACCTGCGCTTTAACCCAGTTCGACATTAAAAAAATTATTGCCTTCTCAACATCAAGCCAACTAGGCCTCATCATAGTCGCAATTGGCCTTAATCAGCCCCAATTTGCTTTTCTTCACATTTGTACCCATGCCTTCTTTAAAGCTATGCTCTTCATCTGCTCCGGCTCTATCATTCACTGCCTGGGTGGTGAGCAAGATATCCGAAAAATAGGAGGTATACATTATTTAACACCTGTTACATCCTCATGCCTCATGATTGGCAGCCTTGCCCTAGTAGGTACCCCCTTTCTAGCAGGCTTCTTTTCTAAAGACGTTATTATTGAAGCAGCAAACACCTCCTACCTAAACGCCTGAGCCCTTATCCTAACCCTCATTGCCACTTCTTTTACCGCTATCTACAGCTTCCGATTAATCTTCTATGTCTCCCTTGGCTATCCCCGATCTGCCTCTTTCTCACCTATTAATGAAGATAGCCCTTATTTAATTAATCCTCTTACACGACTTGCTCTCGGCAGCGTAGTTGCAGGTCTCTTCATTACAGCTAATATTACCCCTATAAAAGCCCAACTAATAACTATACCCCTTTACATTAAATTAGCTGCCCTAGCTGTGACAATCTGCGGTTTCCTTATCGCACTTGATGTTGCCAACATTTTACAGGGTAAAAAACTACACCACGCCCTTCAAAGTTTCAAAACTGACTCCCTAGTACAGAAAACTTCTTCCTTAAAATCTCACGCACATAACTTCTCCACCCTACTAGGATATTACCCCTTTATTGTGCACCGATCAGTCTCAAAATTTAATCTTACACTCGGACAATTCCTAGCCATACAAGCCATTGACGCCACCTGACTAGAAGCCTCTAGCCCCAAACTCATTACACGCATCACTAACTTCTTTATAACACTCACTAACTATTTCCAACGAGGTCTAATCACAACGTGTTTACTAATATTCCTTCTTACCCTCTTTGTCCTCTTACTTTCAATTATTTTTATACCTTTCTAGACAGCCCGTAAAGTCCCCCGATCTAGACCCCGTGTTAATTCTAATACAACAAACAGAGTTAATAATAATACCCAACCACTAATTATTAAAACTACACCCCCCGTTGAATACAACGTGGCCACTCCCCCCACATCCCCTCGAACAACCCCTATAACGTCTTGTTCATCTGCTGTAAATCAGAACCCTCAATTTAACTTTCCTCATAACAAAAACCCTCCACACACTAATATGACCATGTAGATTATAAATAAGTACAATACAGGTCGACTTCCCCATGCCTCAGGATATGGCTCCGCAGCTAAGGCCGCAGAGTAGGCAAACACAACTAATATCCCCCCTAAATAAATTAAAACCAAAACCAACGATAAAAACGACCCCCCATTATTTATTAAAAGACCACACCCCATCCCCGCCCCTATTACCAGTCCCAGTGCAGCGAAATAAGGTGAAGGGTTTGATGCAACTGCAGCCAACCCTACCACAAAGCCCAACGAAAACGCTATTATTATGAATGACATAGTTCTTACCAAGGTTTTAACTAAGACTAATGGTTTGAAAAACCACCGTTGTTTTTCAACTATAAGAACCCTAATGGCCATTTTTCGGAAAACCCACCCAATTGCTAAAATCGTAAATGACGCACTAATTGATCTCCCCGTTCCAGCAAGTCTTAACGCATGATGAAACTTCGGTTCCCTACTCGGACTTTGCTTAATAACACAAATTGTCACAGGACTCTTCCTTGCAATACACTATACACCTGATACCTCATTAGCCTTTTCCTCCGTCGCCCACATCTGCCGAGATGTAAACTATGGCTGACTGATTCGAAACCTGCACGCTAACGGTGCCTCCTTCTTCTTTATCTGTATCTATATTCACATCGGTCGAGGACTCTACTATGGTTCCTATATCTATAAAGAAACATGAAACATTGGAGTTATCATACTTCTCCTAGTGATAATGACTGCATTCGTAGGTTATGTTCTTCCCTGAGGACAAATATCCTTTTGGGGTGCTACCGTAATTACAAACCTCCTCTCTGCAATCCCTTATGTAGGAGAAACTCTCGTTCAATGAATCTGAGGAGGCTTCTCAGTAGATAACGCCACCCTCACACGGTTCTTTACTTTCCACTTCCTTCTCCCCTTCATCATCTTAGCAATAACTATAGTACACCTAATTTTCCTACACGAAACAGGCTCCAATAATCCCCTTGGCCTTAACTCAAATACCGATAAAATTCCATTCTACCCCTACTACGTCTGAAAAGATCTGTTTGGCTTCGTAGTATTCTGATTCCTTCTAGCTATTATAGCACTACTTTACCCCAACCTCCTTGGAGACCCAGATAACTTCATCCCTGCAGACCCAATAGTTACCCCTCCCCATATCAAACCAGAATGATATTTCCTCTTCGCATATGCCATCCTTCGGTCAGTTCCTAATAAATTAGGGGGCGTACTAGCCCTTGTGTCTTCAATCCTGGTCCTTTTCCTGGTCCCATACCTTCACACATCTAAACACCGAAGCCTTACCTTCCGGCCCCTGACTCAACTCTTCTTCTGAGCACTAGTCTGTGACGTCATTATCCTTACTTGAATTGGAGGTATACCAGTGCAACCACTTTACCTTATTATTGGTCAAATTGCCTCTCTTATGTACTTCCTTATTATTCTAGTCTTTATACCATTATCAAGCTGGCTAGAAAATAAACTTCTCCTGTGACGACTCTACCAGTAGACTGACTCACTGCCTTACCCTATTAGTACTAGTAGCTCAGCCACGTTCAGAGCTCCGGCCTTGTAATCCGGCGGTCGAAGGTTAAAACCCTTCCTATTACCGAGCTCTGCCATCGCTCCGACCAATATTCAAGGAAGGAAGATTCAAACTTCCATCTGAAGCACCCAAAGCTTCAATTTTATGCTAAACTATTCCTTGGTTTATTTTAATAATACACACGTGCATAAATTAAGAATCTTTATACACCAAAATTCAAGACATCCACATATGCCTGTATCACACAGCGACCTGTCAAAAGCACATACAGTTGCATGCTCCGTATTTATGGTGTATGAATATTTATGAATATATTATATGATGTATTTTAAACTCATTTCTAATTACTTTCACCACACACTTCCTAGACTCGCATGTCTATGTACATTATACATACTATGTTTAATTATACATACACGGATACATACAACTTATTAATTGTACTATTATGTATTATATACATAATATGTTTTATTTTACATTAACATATTATTAAGGTTCTTAACAATACAGTGTAAGTACCAAGACGGATACTACATCAACCAACAAATCATGAAATTTCCAAAGATGCCTAAGATATGGCATTATATGGTTATTCCAATATTATGCACAGTAAGAGCCGACCATCAGTTGATAACTTAAGGATACCCTTCGTGAACGTGAGGGACAATAATTGTGGGGGTAGCACAAAATGAATTATTACTGGCATTTGGTTCCACTTGTCAGGGTCACCACTTGAATAGTACTCACACTTTCCTTAAACTTCCATTGACTAATGCTTTTAATACATACTCCTCGTTACCGCGGCATGCCGGGCGTTCTTTCCAGCGGGTATGGGGTTTTTATTTTTTTTTACCTTTCGTTAGCATTTCAGAGTGCAGCGCTAAGGCACGAAATTAAGGTGGTACATTTCCTTGCATGCAAGTATAATAGTCCCAACTTCAGTACACATTACCTGAAGAATTGCATAACTGATATCAAGAGCATAATACTTCTTGTTCCACCCCCGGGATATTGACAATATCTTAATAAACTGCAAATAATCCAAACGCTTAGTAGGGAAAAACCCCCCTACCCCCCTACCCTAAACGTTTGTATACTCCTGAACCCCCCGGAAACAGGAACAAAATTTTAAAGGTACTTATTTAACCCACAATTAAATTATAATATAAACATAACCATGACCCAATTTTATACTCTAATTTTTGTATGTGTCGTATCTATTTTATATATAATAATATTTATAATATAACTTATTGTACACTGTAAATTTTTTTTAT